CCCAAACTATGTGATTGAATAAATCCTCTTCTATCTGTTGCGGGTCGAGGGCTCCTTCTCCTTCTTCAAACTCCGATTCGTCTTTTTCATAGATAAATCTCTGATCAACGATAGAACAAGATCCATTTTGCATCATATCTAAGAGGTTCCTTGGTTCGGGCCGAAGAAGCAATGTCACTCGATCATTATCAAACTGACTGCAATCTTTTTCTGATCCCGCCAGAGCGCCTTCTCCTTCTAATAGGCCATGAACTAGATCAGAATCATTCTCAACGAGTCCATAAGAAGTGATCCCATTTTTTTCATCGGGTCCGGGTAGAGACCAAAGGTCTTGAGCGACCGATCCGGCAGAACAACTCAAAAGATAAAGAAGTGTCGTTAATTTCTTCATGCTCATTCCAAGTTCGAAATACCATTTGTACAAATAAGAATCCCCTTCATTACATGATTTCTTCTTCATATAGATAGATATAGGATCTATGGGGCAATTACTTAGAAGTACATTTTGTGCAACAGCCCTTCCTATCTGATAGAAAAGGATCCCATGATCCTGAACCGATCTTACCTGGGATCGCAAATCCCAAGTTTGCCTATGAAGAGCAGATCTAATTGTATTATTGTCTATAATTGATTTCTTCTGTGTAATACTAATCGATAGGGCCTCATTGGTAAGTGCTACAAGATCTCGTGCATTGGAACCCATGGTTATGGACCCGAGTCCATTAGTCTGGAACATTTTCTTTTCCAAGTGAAATCCCCTAGTATATGAAAGGGTGAAAAAGCGCTTTCGTTGTTGTGGAATAAGAAGCCTTCGTATCTTAATGCATGTATTTAATTTATTCGGAGCTATTAGAGCGGGATCCACTTTTTGGGGAATATGAGTCGAAGCAATAACAAGAATATTTCTAGCGGACCACCTGTCACAATCCCTGGAGAGATGGTTCACTAATAGACCGAGGGATAAGTAATTCGACTCATTCACATCCAGATCATGAATGTTTGGAATCCATATTATGCAAGGAGACATTGCTTTTGCAAATTCGAATTGAAGGGTGATATAAAATCGGTCTATTTCTGGCATCATATCCATAGTTAGCGCATTCATCACAGTTAGCAGCTCCAGCTCCGTATCAAGGTCACGATGGATATCGTCACCAGCATCGATATCGTCACTAGCATCGATATCGGCACTAGCATCGATATCGTCACTAGCATCAATATCGTCAATATCGGAATCATCAATAAGAAAACCTTTAGGCTTGTTATCCAGGAACTTGTTCAGAAATACCGTAATGAAAGGAACATAGGAGTTTGTCGCTAGGTATTTGACCAAATAGGATCGTCCAGTTCCTATAGAACCTATCACTAAAATACCCCTAGAGGGGGATAGGGCTAAGCGGAGCGAAAAGGGTTTTCCATGAGATGGGAAATGAAAACTATTAGCCCCACACGAGGTTTGTGAATAAGTGATTGTCTGATACTGAGCAAGGAATATTCGTCTTTCTGCTAAACAAGATGTATTGAACTCATAATTCATTAGACACTTTTTATGAATGTCAACTAAATATCGTAAGTAAATTGCTCCCGGTTGTTCAATCATTTGATAATCAGAGTCATTCTTTGATAAATGATCGCTATGAGTTAGACTCAATAGAATTTGATCAATCCTTTTTTCTGTCGTTAAGGTGGAGAACTGAACCAAGAATTCTCTTTCTTCATCATCAATCGAATCACTGTTCGCGACCCAGGATTCTATTTTATCATCAATCCAATCACCGTTCACGTTTTTTCTTTTTCTTATCAATGAATAGATCTCTTTACTTGTATGACTTAGATGTCTCGTATTTCTCGAAAAAGCGATTCGATTGGTGGGATTTGGTATGGTACTTATGAGATCAATGAGATTGATATTCAAATATTTCTTCTTAGAACGTATTGATTTGACCCCAGAAGCGGAACCACCACCCAATAGCATGTTACCGCCAGAAGCAGAACCCCGCATTTCTTCTAGAGAATCCCCTAATTGTTCCAGAGCAACTAGAAAGAGATTCTTTAACCAGAACAGTTCAGATGTAGGATACCTATCCAGAAGTTTTCGCAACTCAATCATGTATGATGGAATCATCAAAGATTTGACCTTTTCGAACTCTGTCTGTAACTCACTAGAGGCTCGGGAAACAAAGAGAAGATGTGTACGAACGAGATATCCAGCAACAAGAAGAAGGAAAAGGATTGAATAGAGGAACTCCCGAACATTTGGCGATCTCGGATGTGTCGATATCAATGGTGACTCATTATTTCGATGAATCATTTCTTCGGACAGAAGAAGATTATGTAAACACTTTCTCGAAATCTCACTTATCAGATTCCATTGTGGAAGACACCATTTTTTCTGAAGAATTCGCCATGATATATCTGATCCATACATAATATCATGAAAAATGGATACAAATTTTTGACTGCTACTTAGTATCGGCAATAGGTCTGAAAAAGTATCTAA